GTGAGACGTAATCAAGATAGGATCAGAATCATGAAAATTGGAGTGAGTGCTGACGTGTTCCGACGGGGGACTTAATGAAATAGGAGAAGAAGGTTCATTTAAATAACAAGTTATATCTTTTCTTTTGCTGGGGGAATCGTTACTGACAGTTCCGGCCCGAAAGAGCCATTGAAGTCGGAACATAAAAATAAGTTGAATTGTGGAAGAATCCATAACTCCATTTTTTTTATTCCAGTAAAGTAAGTCAATCGATAAAAGGAAAAACAAAGAATAATAAGAAATGACACTCCTGTCATAGGAATGGAAATAGCCCTTCTTGCTGCTTCAATAACAAGTATTTTTGTTTTCAAATCAGATAAATCATTTGATCTATGATTCATTGGAACAAAACAAGGAATGGCCTGGCTAGGTATAGGTACTGGCCAGGCCGGGGGAATAAAAGAACCTTTCGTACGAAATCAAAGAGGTACTCTTTCTATTGGAGATATCTGTTTCGAATCCTTATCTAAATGCAATTGCTGATAAAATTCGTATATATATAGAATAAAGAAAAGAAAGATAAAGAAAAGAATAAAGAAAAGAAAGATAAAGAAAGACTTTTATCAATCTTTACTTCACGCGTCACATATGAATTATCCTTTTGTAATTGGGAGAGATGGCTGAGTGGACTAAAGCGACGGATTGCTAATCCGTTGTACGAGTTATTCGTACCGAGGGTTCGAATCCCTCTCTCTCCGTTCCCTCTGATCACTTGAGAGTTATCTTTCGAATTCGAAAAAATCTCGAGCCCTTGTTATCTTAGTTAAATGTATGGAATAGAGAAAATCATAAGAAAATTCAGAAATCAAGCAACGAAAAACTTCTGATTTTTTTATTTTATTCCTCGCGTCCAGGATTACGTCCTGGATCATTAGATAGGAATCCGAAGATGAAGAGAGAAACAAAGAATATCACTACTGTGTAAACGAAGAGTTTGAGAGTAAGCATTACACAATCTCCAAGATCATTTTTGGGGGAAATAAGGGAATAGATTCTCTATTTTTGTACCACATATCCCATTTTGACACCAAGAAATGGAGTGGTTTCTAGAAAAGAAAGGAATTTGCAGGAATTCATTTGGAATAAGATTCTGATTCCTTCGTTACCAAAATGATCTTTCATACCCACAATTAGGTATTGTGAGGGACCATACATAAGGTCTTTGAACTCCGGAAAGTCAGAATGAGAAAATGAGGTGATCCAGATTCATCGCGGCTATCCAAAAGAATTTCAATGTTTGAATCGAGAGTTCATAATGTAAGATTTATCTGATCTTATCAATTGTTAGAATAGAATTTTTCCTTTTTTAGCGAATCAATCATGAATGTTTCTAGGACAGTATTAAAGATCTCATCGAAAACTTACAGCAGCTTGCCAAACAAGGGCTAAGAGAAAAAAGAGTACAGGTATGACTGGCATAACATCTACGATTGGATTGAAAAAAGCATAAGCCTCGGGTAATTTGGCGAAGAAAAAGCTACTCGAATGAAGGGCAGAATTAATACAGATACAGATCAAACTAAAGATATTAAGCATAACAAAAATTTCGCTCTTGTGGAGAATTTCATTATTAGTGAGTTGGGGAAAAATAAAGAAAGAAGAGAAGATAGGCCAAACAAAAAATCCTTCTTTTTCTTTGAACTTCCCCAATCAAAAATCCTTCAATTCTCAAATGAGAATAGAAGGAATCATACTTTCATACAATATCTTAATTGAATTATAGATAATGATCAATGAATTTCTTTTGATTCTACATCTACACGTGTCGAATCCTAGCAACAACCTATTCCATAGATATTTGGGCTGGAATTGACGAACAACCAATATCCATATTAGTGTTATTAGTGTCAAATAGAAATCTCAATGGGGCGTGGCCAAGCGGTAAGGCAACGGGTTTTGGTCCCGTTACTCGGAGGTTCGAATCCTTCCGTCCCAGACCGATTCTATCAGAACAAAGATTGTGCTCTTTTCTTTAACAATCCTCTGTTTAAGAGTGTAATGTTGGATACAATGGGATCCAATCTTTCTTTCTGATTTCTAATGATTCAGAGAAGAATCATATCCTACCTTTCGATCCTGTTTCTGTTTCTCACAAACAGAAACAGAATCGAGTGTCAATGACACGTGGATGGAAATAAATATCTTTTTGATATAGGTAGGATGGGAACAAAGATCAAAGTTCCATTCAAAAAAAAAAAAAGATTGGGTGGCCATTCAGCGTATGCCCGCCTCCCCCCCGCTCATATTCATATTGAAGTTAGTTAGTCATTTAGAGAAACTTTATGCCCCCTATTTATCAAATTTGGATTCCCACATGATGCATTCTGAGTCGACATGCGGAAGAAAGGTAAAGTAAATAGGGGTAAATGACTAATTTTATGTGGATCCTGAATTCTAAACAGGAGGAGTTCTTGGTACTAATTCCATCACTGGGATTAAAGCTCCTAAGACTGGGGTGGGGCAAAATAAAATAGAAACAACGAATGAATCTGGACCCATTCGGCTTTGTACCTATACAAGATGGTATAGCACCCCATAAGAGGATCTTTTTTTGATTGGCTTTGAGTATGATTCATGATCCCCATAGAATTCGTGTAGATACGAGTTAATTAGCAAAGGAAGGTATCAATTTCAATCAATATCTGTGTCATCCGGATCTCATTAACAAACAATAAAGTTCAATACGAAACAGATGTATTTTCTTTGGACTTAATTGCTTTTATTTTGCATCAGGCTCCAATGAATAATTGGAAATCAATGTAACGATGGGGGGGGGATTCATAGATTCCATTCACTTTAGTTTATCTTTATGGAAATGGAAAAATTTCTGAACCTGAAATAAAGCAAAATCCGTAGAAAATGAACCATGCCCATATGTAGTTTTATTGTTCTATTTCAGTGACACCGGTATTTCGGTTTCGGTTAAAAAGATTTGTGATCTCTTAAATATACACGATGACCCCCGGTGACAATTGTTCGGTGTATCTGATGGATACGGAAAGGTCATACTCCTACGATTTGGATTTTCTCAATCAGATGAAAGAATAGCGACCTTAATCTTATCTTCCATGAGCTCTTTTCTATCCATCCCCATGAAAACAACTAAATTGGATTTTTTTCTCGACCCATCCATCTGATTTAAATCATTGATGATTCAATTGGAAAAGAAACATGGATTTCTCTTATGATGATCGAATTCGCGTCTCTTTAATCAATGAGATATCTGCTAAACTTTTTAGTTACTCGTTGTGATTGTGCCGACTTGTTGATTTGATTGATTTAGAGATCAAATTAAATTCAGTCTTTACAGGAAAACTTATTTATAGTAATGATAATGATGTCGAAGTAGGAAATTCTTGAAACCATTTTATTTTTTATGATTCCTTACCTTATAAATCCTCGCTATTCGAAGAAGTGTGAGATTGGTGAATCTATCCTATCGAGTCACTTGCGACCTTTCCGGTTCATTAGAATAGCTTATTTGGTTAATGACTCATTTTATTTTGTTCCAGTATTGGTAATTCCAGTATTGGTAATCGAATTAAAGACTCGTCTTTAGTTTAGTTGTTCGAGAAAGAATTGGAATTGGATCTTTCATGATTGATCGTCCCGAACAATATAACAATATGTTGAAGATGTAGATGTAAATAAGTGTTAAGCAACTCATTTCTTCGTGTTTTTTATAAATGTGTTTCATTCCTATAACAGAATATGGGTTAATTTGGCTTTTTGCTGAGATTTCCCCAGAGAAATACCTATTCATACATATATAAAAATAAAGTATGGACTACTATGCACCGATGGAGCCAATGACTATTCATGATTCCATATTGAATCAATTCCATACCGGTCCAAATTAGAGGAATGTTATGGTAAAACTTCGTTTGAAACGATGTGGTAGAAAGCAACGTGCGACTTGAAGGACATGATCGGCTGTGGATTCTTGCATCCACCATTTTTTTATATATCAATGAAGATGCTCTTGGCTCGACATAGTTTGTTCTGTGCCACCAGGACCCCATTTGGGGGGGTTGTAAATAGTACATGATGGAGCTCGAGCATAAATTCTTGATTCATTTATCAGAGGGAAGGATCTAGGGTTAGTGCCAGTCAATAAGTTGGAACAACTTCGTAAGTATATCTTCGATATAGAAATCGCAAATTCGAACAAGTTTCAAATAAAAAAGCAAAAAAGGGAAAATTTGTCGGAATTGGTAAAACTATTTCGATCAAAAGTGTATCACAGGGGAATCAACCATTTGTATGATTCTTCAATAGAAAGAACAAAAGGTATGTTGCTGCCATTTTGAAACAATTAAGGATCACCGAAGTAATGTCTAAACCCAATGATTCAAAGCAAAGATAAAGGATACCGGAACAAGGAAACGCCATTTTCAATTGTCTCAATAACTAGATCAGAATGAGAAAGGAAAATTGATTCTAGACGAGACAAACAAAAGAGGTTAGAGACGGCTCAATAAATGTCTAAGGATTTCCCTTCGAGCTCTTTGAGAATTACCCAACTTGAGTTATGAGTACGAATGAGATTTCTTTTTTTTTTTTTATTCCTTCCAAAAAAAAACGACTCAAATCCTAATCTAATTGATGATTTTATGGATCCATTTGCCACTATATACAATACATAAATTCGAATCATTCTTTCTCGAGCCGTACGAGGAGAAAACCTCCTATACGTTTCTAGGGGGGGCATTGTTCATCTATATCTATCCCAATGAGTCATCTATCGAATCGTTGCAATTGATGTTCGATCCCGAAGAGAAGGAAGAGATCTTCGTAAAGTGGGTTTTTACGATCCGATAAAGAACCAAACTTATTCAAATGTTCCTGCTATTCTATATTTCCTTGAAAAAGGCGCTCAACCTACAGGAACTGTTCATGATATTTCAAAGAAGGCGGAAGTATTTAAGGAACTTCGAATTAATCAAACGAAATAAAATTTATGAAATAGAAAAAAAAAGATTGAGTGAAATAACTGGCAATTGAGGGGATTGCCATCAATCAGATGGTTTTCGTTGGAACTCTACGAATAAATAAGGGATCAATCTTGCTATTGTTTGTACTTCTATTGAAAACCAGAGATTTTTTTCCTACTTCTTCTTTATTTATTCCCCCCCACACACTTCATTTCTTATCTATGTAGTGCCAATCCAACACAAGTCTTTATTTTCTTTATTTCATTTTTTTTTCTCAAAATTCAATTTATATTGACAATGGTGTATCGATCAAATATAATTCGATCGTGGATAAATAGATCTATTTATCTACGTCCCATAAGTTTGTTTCTTTACTTCACTAGGTTCGCCGGATTCACTGTGACACAAGAAGTATCTTCTTAAAGATAATGAAAAAAAAAAAATGATCAAAACAGGAGGGTCCACAAATTTTTACATCTATCTATATTTATCCGTGAATCCGTTGTATTTGAATCTGATCTGAACATTTTGATGTTCATAATTGATCATCAAATGTTTCTTTTCGATTTGTTGCTAGTTCAATGTTTTGATGGGGTAGGGCAATCCAATCTCTTTATTTATTTATTTATTTTTTTGATTCCGATCGTATCTACACACCATATTTATACGGGTTGCTAACTCAACGGTAGAGTACTCGGCTTTTAAGTGCGGCTAGGATCTTTTACACATTTGGATGAAGCAACAGATTCGTCCATACCATTGGTATGGTTTGTAAGACCACGACTGATCCTGAAAGGGAATGAATGGAAAAAACAGCATGTCGTATCAATGGAGAACTCTGAGAATACTTCCTGGGTCGGTAAAAAATCTTGTTTTGATTCTTGGAACGGTACCAAATCAATTCACAGTTTGGTCGAGTGAATAAATGGATAGAGCCCTAATGGCTCCAATTATAAGGAAACCAAAAGCAACGAGCTCGGTTCATAATTCGAATGATTACCCGATCTAATTAGACGTTAAAAATAGATTAGTGCCTGATGCGGGAAAGGGTTCTCCTGTGAGTGGATCATCGATTCCTTTTTTTTTTCATGAATCCTAACTATTAACTATTCTTTCTCTATTATGGAGTGGGGACGAATGTGTAGAAGAAACGGTATACTGATAAAGAGAATTTCTTCCAAAGTCAAAAGAGCGATCGGGTTGCAAAAATAAAGGATTTCTAACCATCTCTTGTAACTATAACGAACACAAACAAATTGGATGGAAAGAGAGAGGATCCGTTCATTGGACTCTCCGTCTCCGGGGTATCTATTCTTTTCTTACTATATACCCTGTTCTGACCGTATCGCACTATGTATCATTTGATAACCCAAGAAATCCTCCGTGCCTTTGTATAATTTCAAATGGAGGAATTACAAGGATATTTAGAAATAGATAGATCTAGGCAACAACACTTCCTATATCCGCTTCTATTTCAGGAGTATATCTACGCACTTGCTCATGATCATGGTTTAAATGGATCGATTTTTTACGAACCTATGGAAAATTTCGGTTATGACAATAAATCCAGTTCACTAATTGTGAAACGTTTAATTACTCGAATGCATCAACAGAATCATTTGATTCTTTCGGTTAATGATTCCAACGAATCTATTTTCGTTGGGCACAACAAGAATTTTTATTTTCAAATGGTATCAGAGGGTTTTGCAGTCATTATGGAAATTCCATTCTCGCTGCGATTAGTATCTTCCCTAGAAGAAAAAGAAATAGCAAAATCTCATAATTCACGATCTATTCATTCAATATTTCCCTTTTTCGAGGACAAATTATCACATTTAAATCATGTGTCAGATATACTAATACCTCATCCCATCCATCTGGAAATCTTGGTTCAAACCCTTCACTGCTGGATACAAGATGCCCCCTCTTTGCATTTATTGCGATTCTTTCTCCACGAGTATCGTAATTCGAATAGTCTCATTACTCCAAAGAAATCCATTTCTCTTTTTTCAAAAGAGAATCAAAGATTCTTCTTGTTACTATATAATTCTCATGTATATGAATGTGAATCCGTATTAGTGTTTCTCCGTAAACAATCTTCTCATTTACGATCAACATCCTCTGGAACTTTTCTTGAGCGAACACATTTCTATGGAAAAATAGAACATCTTGTAGTAGTGCTTCGTAATGATTTTCAGAAGACCCTATGGTTGTTCAAGGACCCTTTCATGCATTATGTCAGATATCAAGGAAAATCCATTCTGGCTTCAAAGGGGACTCATCTTCTGATGAAGAAATGGAAATCTCACCTTGTCCATTTTTGGCAATGTCATTTTTACTTGTGGTCTCTACCGGACAGGATCCATATAAACCAATTATACAATCATTTCTTATATTTTCTGGGCTATCTTTCAAGTGTACGACTAAACACTTCGGTGGTAAGGATTCAAATGCTAGAGAATTCATTTCTAATAGATACTTCTATTAATAAATTCGAGACCCTAGTCCCAATTATTCCTCTGATTGG